TTTTACAAAGCCCCTTATCGGATTTGAACCGATGACTTACGCCTTACCATGGCGTTACTCTACCACTGAGTTAAAAGGGCCTTTTTTATTTAATTCCGGAATTATTCACTATGTGGATAAAATATCTATATGTACATATATTATAAACATAAGTATATATGCATTAAGTACGTGCAGTAGATACATAGTGTCTAGTGGCTCATTGTTGAATAATAAAATGGATTTACCTAGGAAGTCTAGGAGAAAATGCAATGAATTGTTTCAAGACCGACTCGAATAGAAATAAATTCAATTGAAATAATTCAAAAAAAAAAAAAAATACTACTACTAGATTTCTAATGTCGATTCTAATGAATAATTCGTCAATGACGAATAAAAAACAATTCTATGCAATTCTGAAAGGGGGAAAGATCCCTCGGCTAGAATCATTTGATTATTGACAATTTCAAAAAACGGATCATACTATGATCATAGTATGATGGCCGTTGGTCAAGCGGGCCCCCATCGTCTAGTGGTTTAGGACATCTCTCTTTCAAGGAGGCAGCGGGGATTCGAATTCCCCTGGGGGTAGGGTACTACGAAAGGAAATTGATCATGGATTACCAATAAGTCGAAAATTGATTCTTCCTGGGTCGATGCCCGAGCGGTTAATGGGGACGGACTGTAAATTCGTTGGCAATATGTCTACGCTGGTTCAAATCCAGCTCGGCCCAATAATTCGCCAATCCGCCATGAGATGATATAACTCCCTTTGTACTTCAGAAATACCCGATCCGGAGATAAAAAAGAATCAAATTTTCTGCTAGATCCCGTATTTCCCTGGGATTGTAGTTCAATTGGTCAGAGCACCGCCCTGTCAAGGCGGAAGCTGCGGGTTCGAGCCCCGTCAGTCCCGACGGATCCAATAAATATATCAAAAAATCTCTCCCTTTTTCTGAAGGGGACCGGGGGAAGAATTCCATTGTCAAAGCAAAGGGGAAATCCTTATTTCTTTTTTCTTTCCTTTTGGTAGGAGAAAGACATATGCGGTTGGATTAGTACAATTATTGGTAGCATTATAGTCAGTATTCCAAGAAATGCTGGCTTTTTCGATTGCCCCCGATGCATGTAATGGAATCGAGTACTATACTTTTTTGAGGCGCGCATACACAAAAGGAATTCCTTTCTTGTCCAATACAAAATTGAATATAAGAAAATACTTTCCAGAAAAAACAAAAAAAAAACAATTTATTTTTCTGGCTACGGATTTATGGAACCTGACTTACTAGTTTGAAGTTGCAAAATAGATTTCATGCAAATTGCACACTGAGCTTTTGGTATAGGTGTCCCGGGGCTAATAATCTACGAAGAAAGGAGGGGGAAGGACAGATCAACCAAAGATCCTACTCCTCTTAGAAAGGCGAATGAATCATTTTTCCTATTTTTCATTTTGTTTTAAGGCCCCATCGACGAAAGAACAAATCGGAAAATAGTAAATTTGATGAATATTCAGTTTATACGGTCTCATCTTTATCACACTTCTTTGTCTTCCAAGTCAAAAATAGTTTCGTTCTAAACTCCTTTCTTTTTCCATTTAGCTTTTATTGTTTGTTTGGGTTTGTAACTATGTGACCACTGGAAGTGGAAGAGCTATTTGATGAGACTTCATCAGATGATTGTACAAGAAGGAACTAGATAGATTAGAGAGAAAAAAAGAACAGATAATAAAAAATGATAAATAAATAAAGGAATTTTGGGTTAGGTCAGCAATCCAAGTTTGGGGCGGTATGGATAAAAGAACTTCCTATGTTATACTATTCAATTCTCGACGACGAATTTATTTGATAGTTCAGATATTGTTATTCATGATATTGATCTGATTCAAGATCATCGAGAGGTAATATTCATTCATTGAATTTACAGGCCAAAGATTTATCATCTCTATGGGATTAAATCCCGAGTTATTGCGAAGTAAAAAACCGATGAGATTATGGAAGTAAATATTCTTGCATTTATTGCTACTGCACTATTTATTCTAGTTCCTACCGCTTTTCTACTTATCATTTATGTAAAAACAGTCAGTCAAAACGATTAATTATTAACTAATTTGAATGAAACTTGACTTCTGAGTTCTTAGCCAAAATTGACGAAATAAAATGAAAAAGATTCCAATTTCATGTCTTAAATGAAATGAGTGGACTAGAATCGGCAGTATTCTAATAGATAGATAGTATGGTAGAAAGATTCATCTATTTCTTTCTACCATACTATTTATTAGTTAGATTCTTGTTATAAAGCTGCCCCCTGGAATAAAATAAAGATAGAGGCTGCATTTGATATGGATCTATATATCAATCTACAATATTATCTTGATATATGCGAATATCAATTCCATATATGGGATTGACATAGCATCCAATTCCATTTATTTGCTATATCTATTTGTTCTGATCAATCTGAATTACTCCTATGTCTTATAGTTTGAATTACTCTATTTTTGATTTCCAATATGAATCTCGGT